GGTTGTCTCGAACTGCTTCATAGCATTATCGATTAGAAATGCATTTTCTAGCATTTGACTCCGCACCACAAAAGTATTTAGTCGCCCCCTGGAAAGATAGCCCAGAAAGTTGATATAATCTTTGTATAAGTGGTTTATATGAATCCTTCCGGGTTGAGACCACACGTGAAAATGCCATTGCCATAAATTGACAAGGTAATATTTCCATTTATTCATCAGAAGAGGCATATCTTTTGAAGCCAGAACGGATTTTCCTTGATATCTAACATAATGCATGATAGGATGCTTGAACAGCCATAAGTTGTCCTGAAAATCATTAACAAAGACTTGGACAAGATCTTCTACTTTTCCATAAAAAGAAATTCGCTCAAAAAGGAGTCCTGAAGATGTTGATCGTAAATGAGAAGATTGGTTACGGAGAAAAAAGAAGATTGATTCATATTCATATACATGAGAATTATATAGGAACAAGAAAAATCTTGGATTGCTTGTTGAAAAAATGGAATTTGATTTCTTTGGAGTAATAAGACTATTCCAGTTAAAATACTCATGAAGAAAGAATCGCAATAAATGTAAAGAGGAGGCATCTTTTACCCAATAGCGAAAGGCTCGAACCAAGATTTCCGGGCGAATGGGGTAGGGTATTAGTACATCTAAGACATAGTGTAAATGTGAGAAATTGTTCTCGAAAAAAGGAAATATTGAATGAATTGATTGGAAATTATGAGATTTCGCCATTTCTTTTTCTTTCCCTTCTAAGAAAGCTACTAATCGTAGGGAAAATGGAATTTCCACAATGACTGAAAATCCCTCCGATATCATTTGCGAATAAAATTGATTGTTGTGTCCAATAAATTGATTTGGATTCGAATCCTTAGCATAAATACTCAAATGAATCCGTTGATACGTCCGACTAATTAAACGTTTCACACTGAGTGAACTAGATTTATTGTCATAACCCCCATTTTCCAACGGAATCGTCGATCTATTTAAACCGTGATCATGAGCAAGTGTATAAATATACTCTCGAAAAAGAAGTGGGTATAGGAAGTTGTGTTGCTGAGATCTATCTAGTTCTAAATGGATTTGATATTCTTTCATTTGAAATTAGATTGCAACAAAAGGTAAGGTATTTATTGGATTATCAAATGATACATTGGGTTATCAAATGATACATAGTGCGATACAGTCAAAACAAAGTATTGTAGTAAAGAAAAAAATGGATACCTTGGAAACGGGTAAACTCATTACCGGATTCTCGATTTTATCATTTTTGAATTGGTTTATGTTTGTTATAGTATAAATAGGTGGTTAGAAATCCTTTATTTTTGCAATCCAACCGCTCTTTTGATTTTGGAAAACAAAATATCTTTATCAATATACTGCTTCTTCTACACATTCATCTCCAACCCATAATAGGGACAAACTCATAGTTAGGACTCATTAAAAAAATAGCTAATCGACTCGCGGAAAACCCCTTCCCCGCATTAGGAACTAATATCTTTTTAACGTTTAATTAGATCGGGGAATTATTCAAATTCAATTCAGAAGAGAAGCTCGTTCCTTTTTATTTCCCGAGAATTGGAACCATAAGGCTCTATCCATTTATTCACTCGACCCAACTTTGAATTCCATTTTTTGTTCTGCGCCAACAACTCAAACCCTATTTTGAAGCCATTGAATCAGAATAAAGTATTCTCCAAATTTTCCGACATGCTGGTTTTTCCATTCATTCCTTTCAGGATCAGTCGTGGTCTTACAAACTCTCCCGATGGTATGGACGAATCCTTTGTTTCATATAAATGTGTAAAAGATGCTAGCCGCACTTAAAAGCCGAGTACTCTACCGTTGAGTTAGCAACCCGAATAATTCGAATGGGTGGATACAATCGGAATAAAAAAGAAATAAAAGAAAAGAAATGAAATTGCACAACGGAATCAAAATATTAAATTAGCAAGAAATCGACTAACAAAATTTAGAATCGATTGGGAACATAAAAAAAAGACTTCTTGTATAACAGTGAATCCAACGAACCCATTACTTTAATTTTGAATTTTGAATGAAGTAAAGAAAAAAACCAAACCTCTGTTACGGAGATAAATAGGTACGGAGATAAATGGATCTGTTTATCCTTATCCACGATCGAATTATAGTTGTTCGATACGCTGTTGTCAATATGACGGTGAATGTTGAATATTAATGTTAAGAAAAGAATCTAAAAAAATAAAATGGCGAAAACAAAAAGAATGAATTTATTAATTTAATTAAAATATTAAAATAAAAAAAAATTATAAAATGAAATAAATAAATAATATAGAAAAGAAATAATTTAGAAATGCTTTTGAAAAAAAATCGAAAAGAAAAAGAAAGAACTTGCGTTAGATTTGCACTACATATTTACTATACATAAATACAAATAGATACATAGCTATAGCTGAAAGAATAAAAAAAAAAAGAAATCTCGGGTTGACATTGATTCAATCAATCAATATAAGTAAAATAAACAAGTTGAATCCCTTGTTTTGTGATTTGTTAATAGATTTACAACGACAAACTATAAAAAGCCCGGTTTCGATTGCGAGTAATGTAAATTTTCGATTTCTCGACCCAATTAGTTCGTTGTATTCATTTGATCTTTTTTATATGCATCTTATATCAATAAAATTCTAGCAATAAAATTGATTTTTGTTCTTCTGCTTATTTTTTTTGTCCTTATACTTCCAGAACATTATACTTTATGGGAGCAATATTAAATAGGGATAAAAAATAGGTATGAATAGAACAAAAAAGGGGGGAGTAGTAAAGAAAAAGTTATACAAAACTATATAGGAGTCATCCACACCCTCTTTTTTTATTCTATATCCTCGATGCAATTTCGTTTAATTAAGATGAAGTTCCTTAAAAATCCCAGCCTTCTTTGAAATATCATGAACCGTTCCTGTAGGTTGAGCGCCCTTGTCAAGGAAATCTAAAATAGCAGGAAGATTTAAATGGGTTTGATTATTTATCGGATCATAAAAACCCACTTTCCGAAGATCTCTTCCCTCTCTTCGGGATCGAGCATCGATTGCAACGATTCGATAAACAGCTCATTGGGATAGATGTAGATGAACAATACCCCCCCTAGAAACGTATAAGAAGTTTTCTCCTCGTACGGCTCGAGAAAAAATGATTAGAAATTGTGTGATTTAAGTCCTTCTTTTTCGAAAATTCGAAAAAAAAGCATTCGTACTCTCATAACTCAAGTTGGATAACTTTTAAATAGCCCAAAAGAAAATCTTTAGGGATTTCTTTTTTTGAGTGGTCTCTAACCCCTTTTTTGTTTGTCTCGTTTCGAATCGATTTTTTGATTCTTAATTCCCATTCTGATCTAATTGTTGAGACAATTGAAAACGGTATTTCCTTGTTCCAGGATCCTTTTTATCTTTGCCTTGAATCATTGGGTTTAGACATTACTTCGGTGATCTTTCGTTTTCAAAAATGGCGGCAACACACCCCTTTTTGCGATTTTTTTCTATCAAAGAATCATACGAACAATTGATTCCTGCATGATACACTTTTCATCGAAAGAGTTTTACCAATTCCAACAAATTGTCGTTTTGGATTTCAAAATTGTTCGAATCAGATTCTTTCAATTTATATATCGAAAATATACTTACGAAGTTTGTTACAACTTATTGATTGGTATTAACCCTAGATCCTTGCCCCTGCGAAATGAACAAATACTTTCTACTCAAGCTCCATCATGTCCTATTTACACTACACCCCAACAAAAAACGAGAATTCTAGTAGAACAGAACAAAGTATGTCGAGCCAAGAGCCCATTCATTTCTAGATAATCTACAATCTAAAATGGCGGATGAAAAAAAAATCCACAGCGGATCGTGTCCTTCAAGTCGCACGTTGCTTTCTACCACATCGTTTCAAACGAAGTTTTACCATAACATTTTTTCGAGTTTTGAACCGGTATGTAATTGATTCAATTATGGAATCATGAATAGTCATTGCTTCGGTCAATACCCAGTCCTTTTTCCTTCGATATGAAAGGAATAGTTAGTTAATTTATGAGGAAGAAGCCTCAGTAAGAATTGAATTTCACCCTCTATTTTAATTTTATTGTTTTCATTTTATTGCATGAATGCAATATTTCTTTTTATTTCTAAATAAAACAAAAAAGAACACGAATAAAAATAAAAAGAAAATAAAGTCAAAAGTAAATATAGAGGATGAAGATATATGAATGGACCCCGTCTCAATTATTAATTATGATTAAATACATTTCCAATTATTAATTAGAGCCAAACATCAAATACCTCCAGCTCAAAGAAAATTAATCCATATGAAACTCGATTGATTATGAGATCTTACATCGCTCACGAACTCGTATGGACCCCACTCCCAATTCATTCTGGGGGATGATTAATCATAAATAAAAATAGGATCCTATTTGATACGGGATGCTAGACTCTTTTGTATAGATAAAAAGCCAAAAGGGTCCAGATTACGTCATTCTTTACTATAATTGTTCTTTTACCCTAAACCGGTCTTAGAAACTTAATTCCATTGATTGAATTCAAACAGTACACGAATACCCTCTTGTTTAGATTTCAAGAAATGAAATAAAAAATTGGGGAGGTTTTCGCATTTCGATTTAGAATGTATCCTTGCAAATTCACGGAGGTCGGGTATGTAGGGATTTTTTAAGCCACTCACTTACATATCAAAGTGAAAGGGAGGGGGAGGGCCCATCCGACTTTTTTTGAATTCAAACTCTTGTGATCTATGTTGCCATCTTACTTGGATCACAAATGGATTCCATTTTATTTTCGTATTATTTGAACTCGATTCAATTTATGAAAAAACATCTTATTCAGAGAAGAGTTTTGAAAATTCGAAACAAGAAGTCCATTTTATCAAAAATTAGACTCTTAAAAAAATTATACTCTGAAAGAGAGGTTGCTCAAAAAAGTAATTTGGAGTCTGATATTCGGATATATATAAGAGGTCGCTCTGGGACGGAAGGATTCGAACCTCCGAATAGCGGGACCAAAACCCGTTGCCTTACCGCTTGGCCACGCCCCATTTTAATTTCTTTTCTATTCGATACTAATAAACACTAATATTGGTTGTTCGTCAATTCCCGGCCAAATCTCTATGGAATAAATTAGATTCTTTTTTTTAAGATTTTGACACAAGTAGATGCAGAATTAAACTCCATTTATTGATCATTACATAGAATTCAATTAAGATATTGTATGAAAGTATGATTTCTTCTATTCTCTTGTGAGAATTCAAGGATTTTTGTTTTGATTGGTTCGGTTCAAAGAAGTATTTTTTTGTCTACCTTACTTTCTTTTCGTCATTTTTATCATTTTTAGCTTATATCAATAACATATTTTTAACTCAATCAAAATACAATTATCTCCAAGAACAAAATGTTTGTTATGCTTAATACCTTTAGTTTGATCTATATCTTTCTTAATTCTGCCCTTTATTCGAGTAGTTTTTTATTCGGCAAATTACCCGAGGCGTACGCTTTTTTGAATCCAATTGTAGATGTTATGCCAGTAATACCTCTTTTCTTTTTTCTCTTAGCCTTTGTTTGGCAAGCTGCTGTAAGTTTTCGATAAGATCTTTAATAGTGTCCGAGAAAAATTCATGATTTATTCAAGCTCGAGAAAAAAAAAAATTTCTAACAATTGATAAGACCAGATGAGTCTTCCAATTTGAATGAACCCTCAAGTAAAACAGTAAAATTCTTGGGCAGACACGATAAATTTCGATTTCCCCATTTCATGGTTCTTACCTTTTTTTTTCACTGAAAGACCCTATTAGAGTCCGCCACAATATCGAAATCGAAGTCGAATTGTGTTAATTTCGAAAAATAAAAACTCTTTTGTATTTCTATCAATTTGAAAAACCGTTTCATTTCTTGGTGTCAAAATAGGATATGTAGTATAAAAATAGAGAATCTATTCTCTTTTTCCCCCCCAAAAAAAATTGGAGATTGTGTAATGCTTACTCTCAAACTCTTTGTTTACACCGTAGTTATATTCTTTGTTTCTCTCTTCATCTTCGGGTTCCTATCTAATGACCCAGGGCGTAATCCTGGACGTGAAGACTAAAAAATAAGAAATTTTTCTTTACTTTATTCTTAATTCTTATAAATGTTTTTAGGATTTGATTTTATCTATTCTACATCTTTAATTTTATCTATTCTACATCTTTAACTAGTCAAATAAAAAAAAGCAAAAGGGTTCGCTAAATTCAAATTTGAAAGATACCCAGTCAGCGACGGAAACGGAAAGAGAGGGATTCGAACCCTCGGTACGAATAGCTCGTACAACGGATTAGCAATCCGACGCTTTAATCCACTCAGCCATCTCTCCTAATTGAAAAAAAAAAAAATAATAATTACTATGTTACATTACACAAAAGATAATGCTTGAAAAAAAGGCCCTTCTTTACTTTAACTTTATTATATAGCTTATATATTTTTTATTGTATTTTGTATTGTATTATACAGATGGATACAACTTTTATCAGCAATTCCATTTTTTATTTCTATAAAATGAAAAATGAAAATAAAAAAATGAAAAATGAAAATAAAGAATGGCCTCGAAAGAGATATCTCGAATCAAAATAGAAAAAAATAAAGAATATCTCTTTACAAAATTACAAAAGGCTTTTTTTTATTTTCACGGCCTGGTCTGGTCAGTACCCAGCCGGGCCCTTTTTTTGTTCCAATGAACCATACCGCCAAATCATAGAAAAATGATTTAGATGGAATCAAAGTGTCATTTCTTATTCTTTATTATTCTTTTGTTTCTTCTTCTTTTTTTTTATTTAATTTACTTTTACTGGATACTCGAAAAAAGGGAAAAACAGAACGATGTATTTTTTTTTGCACAATGCATTTTATGTTATGGCTGAAATTGTTTTGTCGAGCCGTATCTGTCAAAACCCCTTCAAGAACCAAATTTTTTATTTTATTTAGTTATTCAATTTCGTTTTTTATTTTTAAACAAAATAAGTCCTCTTTTCCTAATTTCATTAGGACTCCTAACAAACACGTCAATACTCTAAGCTCTAATTTGCATTTCATGATTTTTTTTATTTCTGTCCTATATTGATTACGTCCGATTCCCTTGTTCGACAAAAGTCTCATTTCTATACAATAATCGTATTGTAGCGGGTATAGTTTAGTGGTAAAAGTGCGATTCGTTCTATTAATCCCCTTAATAGTTAAGGGGTTCTTCAGTTTCATTCATATTCTGATCAAAAACTTTATTTCTTAAAAGGATTTCATTTGAATCCTTTACCTCTAAATGAAAGATTCGAGGAAGAATATCCATTCTCGTGATTTGTATCCAAGGGTCAATTAGAAATTTCAAATTTGGATTATGAAATTACGAAACATAATTTTTGTGAATTTGGAATTAGATCAATCTTTCCAATTGAATAAGTATAAGTAAGGGATCCATGGATAAAGATAGAAAA